TTCTCTGTCTGGCAGTGAAGCCATTAGCCTCTGATCCATAGCTCGCCTTTTTTGCCGTCTCCCAGGCTTCTTTCTTCATACCCTTACTTGTCTTGTGGATTCTCCTCCCGCTGCTCAACCAGCTGACCTTACTGATAGCGAGTCGGGTCGATGCGAATCGGTCTCTTTGATGAAGACTTTACCCTCTCTCAGGTAGCAGCCGCAGCAGTCCGAACCCTAAACGAGTAGGTTAAGCCGGGGAAGAATATTAGTAGTTGGGAAAGTCAGCGCTTGGCTTGTTCCTGCGTTTGATCTCTTGTTTAAGATGAATAAAGTAGTCTGCCTGCTCTTGCTTGACTGAGTGGTTGGCCCCATGCACTATGCCTGCTGCCTGCTCGTCGAAGTTCAGGGTATATATGGAGAGAAGAGGCGGGTGCTGCCATAATTCCAGAGTGAGTGGCTGAACGTGGTGATCGCTCTTGCCTTCCGAACTGTTGTTGAATATTTCTATCTGTCTTTTTAGAATAAGAAAGCTTGCTTATATTCATACTTTAAGCAATAGACCAATTATTTCTATTTGTAAGTAGGTGCTACCGGGTTCCTGCTAGAGTGGGGAATGCGTCTTTTCCTCAAACTCTAGAGAAGGTGTAAAATAAAAGCAGCCCGCCCCCGCTTCGTCAACAAGTGGGCAAGGAGCACTTTTGGCGGGGGATGTTGTGAGACATAGGAGGAATTGCATTGATAGGTGAGCAACCCTAACCCCCATATCTTGGAATCAGATCGACCCGTAAAAGAAGAAAGAGTCTTCAGGCTCGCAACGAGGCCTCTTCCTGCCTATGCTGCCTTCCTATTAGGCTATGGTATGCCGGAAGAGAGGTGCTAGTTTCTTGCTACTTCTGCACGTGGTACAACCAGATTGCCTTTATTGTTCACCTCAAGAGCGTAGATCACCCCTCCGAGAGTCAAAGTATCAAACTGGTTGGTGGAATGCGGGCAATGTATCTTTCCATCCAATAGAAAAAGCAGGCTCGCTCATCTGTTGGCTTTCTTTCTGGGGCATTTCCTTTTATAAGATCAGAGAGGGAATACCGGGAGGGTAACTACCTTAGCGGGTCACTCAAGTGGTTGGTTGGCTGCTCAATTCGGTCTTTCATGTGGAGCAGTGAACTCTGTCTTAGCGGGTGCTCTTGTCCAATCCCGAATCCTATGCTTGCTGAATGTAGTTCCGAAAGGCGGGTTCAAGGCCGGAAGTTGGCTCTACCGACCAATAGGCAGAGGTAGAACGTGCCTAAGGATGCAACTTAAGACAAGCGTGCTTCTGGGCCGGAGTTGTTGGCTGACCCGGACTCCATTCCATCTCTATGCCTCAAATTCATGTTGAGGGAGAAGGAAATGCTTGCTTTGAACGACCGCTTCGTAAAGTCAGTTTCCGCAGTGGAAGTCTGCCTCTCGGATCGGAGTGGGGTTGGCTATTTGGTAGTCTTCTCCCCCCCCCTTCTGTCAGTAAGAAGGTTGCGCCGAAGCCTCTTTGAAGGTCAGCTAGGACTGGTTGGACCAATTGCTTGCTTCTGTCTCAAATATCACTTGATTGAACTTACCGCCACTCACTCTGGAATTATGGAAGCACCCCCGGGGGATACAGGGAGGGACGGTGAAAGAACCTGTACGGGAAAAAACCTTTAGGAGGGAATGCTAAAGTGGGGGAGGTTTTCTCTTTGCAGGGGATGGGAAAGCAGCACCGCACCTTAAAGTGTAACCCTTTTGGGGAAAGAAAGAAGTATGGGAGACTCATTTGCAGGTGAGAAATCTGAATTCAGCATTGTTACTAGGGCATTTGACTCAGCAGAAAGAGCAGCAGACGATCTTGCAGACGATGTTGAAGACTACTTCACCAGCTCAGCTATCCGGGAATTCAGGCAGCAAAGCAGCACCTGCGAAGTCAATTAGTGGGGAAGCAGAGCAGAAGATATGATATTAGTGAGTGAGGCACTTTGAGCTCTAGCTCGCCCCTTACCGAAATACCAGACCGGATTGAATGGAGCCAAGCTAAGGCCCCGTCTCAAATAGGACAGTTCAAACAGTTGCTTCAAGTCGTAACTAGGATGTTCCCAATGTGGGTAACAGTTCAAGAGATCTAATCTCATTCATAGCTGCCTGCAAGTCGTAGAGTAGTCTAGTAGTAGGCACTTCTAGGCCCCTTCCCCTTTACCACACGCCGGGCACTCACTCTTTGACTAAGGCTTGATAAACAGGGGCTACGGCTTCTTGCAGCTCTTCTGTTTAGTTTCACCAATAGGATCGAAGAATATCGACCAAGAATGAGAGCTTCAATGCGCCTTTATTCATTAGATTAGAAAGGCTTGGTTGCAACGGGTAAGGGCTTACTCCCCTACTTATCAAGTCCAGCCGCTTTGTTAGCTGGCTTCTTCAGGAACCCTTCCTGGCTTGGGAAGAAAGCAAGACGCACCCGCTTCGTCAACAAGTCAACTTCTAGGGGGGACCAGAGGGAGAGACTTCTTTGCAAGAGAGGAGGGGGTCCAGAAAGTGGAGATCCATCGGGACTACACTGACTTTGTTCGAAAGGCCAGTTCATTCATATGCGAAAGACTACACCACGGAAAGGCCAGTAGCAGTGAACAAGGAAATAGGCTCGCTCGCTCCGTTCTTCAAGCAAGTCAAGCGTAGAAGAAAAGCAGTAGCGTCTCACTCAACGATAGCTGGATTTCATCTAGGCACGCACCCGCTTAGTTGAAACCTGCGGGGCACTCGATTGCGGGCGAGAGGGAGAGCTGAAACCACTCTCCAGAAGGCGGCAGCTTATTCATTTCTTGGGCACCGCACCCCATTTCGTAAACAATTAGTGGGGAACAAAGCAGGATGGAGGGAAAACTAGTGGGAAGGCGACAGCTTGTTCATTTCTTGGGAAGAAGCCCTAACCGGATAAGAGGGAATGTATCCCACGTATAGATAGAAGAGAAGGGTCGGTCCCTATCTTTTTTGTTAATATAAGGGTGCAGGTGCCCCAATGTCTCTAATATGGGATTTGGCTGGATCTACACGATACCCATAACCAAAATAGGGCTCCAAGCCGGGCTGCTTCATTCAAGTCTAGGGTCGGGCATTGATGGGTTCCATATTTCTCTTCGACACGGACCAAGACGGGAAAGAAGCTACCAATCTGAAAGACCCAGTGAGCACCTCAGTCAAACAAGATCGATCGCTTCGCTCCCCAATGCCAAGCCGGTCAAGAGAGAGCCTTAGTTAAATAGGCAGCAACTGGATGTTACAAGACCCGAGCAATCACGAGATCGAGTTGTAGTCCACTTCGACTTTCAGTCTCGTTTGTGGATCCTGCGATTAGAATATGAACTTGGTACTGGAAGTGCAACTTCCTTCACTCAAGCTGGTTCGTTCACCAGATCTACTTTCTCGACCATTTCAGGGGTAGGCGGCAAGTGCTGCAGTGAGAGATGAGACCCCCTTTCGGGCAGTCTTCGTGCCATATTTTCTATCAGGTTCCCCTCGATTCATCAAGAAAAAAGATGGGCAGGTTCTTCTTCCAACTAGTTTTAGGGGCTAAGGTAACTTCCACTTCGTCCATCTTGCCTCCTTCGGACCCTCGCTTCGCTCTTTTGCCACCTTCTCCAAGCAACATCTTTAGATCAGGACTTGCCACGTTTTTCCCCGGTGACTGATCTGATTGGTTGGGCAACGATGCCTTCTTCTTTCTACTGCAACTTCCTTCACTCAAGCTGGTACCATCAACGTGGTCCAGGAAATCTCATTTAGTAATAGTTCCAGTCAGACCAGGGAAGCAGCAGCAGGACGTAGTGTGGTAGTTCGGTTCCAGGTCAGTTCCAGTTCGGATCGAGTAACGGTGATTGAAGGGATGGGATCGGAAGCTCCTGATTCCAATAGTTAACTGGGCTGTGGCAGGCGAGTCTGCTTTCCCTTAATTAAGCCAACTCGCATCTGTTGCTCTTGGAAGTGCTTCCCGGTCCTTCTCTCAGTCGACGAGCTATTCCACTACATTTTCGATTCATCAAGCTAAAGGCCCTTGTTGACGTTCTAGATGCGTTATGGTCGCCCGGGATTTGCTTCGTTCGCTGAGTCGTGTTCTCGGGATACGGTTCTACTAGTCCGTTCACTCCTGATACCCGTAAACTGATTGCATGGCTGAGGTCACAAAGAGTACAGCGAGTAGGTGAAGGACCTACTCTATCTATGCATTTAAGAATTTGGCAGGAAGAAAGATCATATAAAGAAACTAAAAGGTTCGATTCCTCCTTAGCACAAGCGCTAAGCGATCAGAATTCCTTACATGTGAACTATTCGTTTTTTTACCTAATGAAAACTACAAAGAAACTAGCTACCTAGCTGCTAGCTCGAAACTGCATAATAGAAAAGGGGGAAGGGAAGACAGGAGCCCATTCCTAAAGGCTGGAATGTAGCGCAGGGGAAGCATCCTGCCTTAGAGAACTCCCAATACAGGAAGGGAATGCCCAGTCATAAGACCGATTTTCCGACAATTTTCTCATTATCCGCTGCAAATGCCCCTTTTTTCGTGTACTTACAGGTGGGAAAAGGTTCCCCCACCCAACCAAGGGTTCTTTTGCTTTTGCGTCCGTGCTCGCGCATTCATTTATATAAGTAGAGATTCGCCTACGGATCCTTCGTTCCCTTTGTTCTTGACCCATGAGGAAAGATAGCCCTTCATTTCTTACCGCTCCATACGTGGTGCCGGTTGCTGATTGGCCCAATTTTTGATTGTCCCAGCTAGGGTAAAAGTCCCAGTCAAGACTCAGGCGACTAGCTCTTCCGGCTCTTTCTCGCTTGCAGCTGTTAGTAGTAGCTCTCTCCGAGCTCCGGGGCTCTGCTGTTAATAACTAATAAATAGGGGTGGTTCGGGTTGTTGTTAGGTAGGCTATGGATAGCTGCCCTGTACTGACAGTTGAGATAAAGGTACCCCAAGCCCGGATCTATTAATAAAAGAGCTCGGCTAAGAGGGTCTCGCCCCAGGACTACCTAATTTAGTCTATTGAGAGACCACACCCTACGCTTTCTTTCTCCAGCAGCTAATGAAAAAGGCGGGTTGGGCTTTGTTAGTCTAGACCTAGCAGGGCCTTTCCTGTACTTCCCGCTCAATAAAGAAGGCTGCTTGCTCATTCGCGCCATTTGTTCTTGTCCCCAAGGCCAAGGGTCCGCCCTTTCTACCCCACGGGATCTAGTTTGCTCACGTGAATAAGCAGGATCGCCTAAGAGTGCTCCTAGCTCTTAAGGGTAGGTAGCTTCCCCTTTCCTGGAGATTGGTCTCCCTCTCTTAGTAGGAGGTTGACTATGTCCACAACTAATTGTGTAATATAAATAAGAGGTTGTGAGCCAAGCCGATCCCTCGACGTTTTGGATTTATTCCTAGGTGCAGGCCTGTCCTTCTTCTTATTGTAGTTGATTGAATAAGGCTTCCCCGCTTCTTCTTTGTTCTTGTTCTTTCGTAAATCGCGTCTTTTTAAGCCAAAAAGACGGTGTTTTCAAAACGATTCGATTTTTATCTGAGTCTACGGAGAGAAATCGGTCTTTAAGCGAAAATCCCGGGTTTTCTAAAACCTTCTCGTGATGATCTCACTCCACGGAGGGAAAAGATTTGTTAATTCATTCAAAAGACGGGGTTTCCTAGCTCATATAGTGGAAAGTCCCCTTCCCACATCGATCCCTCGAGGTGGAAGAATTCTTAAACCTGCCAAGTAATATAGTAGTAATGCCTTTACCAATCCTCTATCGAAGGAAACCCCTCCGAGGGTGAAAGAGGTGGCTAACTTTCCTTGCCCCAGGGAGCTTCTTTGTTTATGTCACTAAGTGGGCAGGTCTCTGGAGTGTGCTTCTATCGCCCGAGCAAGAGAAGGGCTGCGGATGAGCTATCAAGTCGTGCATTTCTCCCGAAAGTGAGGACAATGCCCCGGATATCCTCATGGGTGTCGGGTTTACCAGGGTAAGGTAACTATGAAATCGTAGTTAGCGGGTTTCCCTCCTTCCATAGCATCTTGCTTTCCTGGGTAACTATTCAAAGACGAAACCCCTCGGTTTTATTCTTAAAGTAGCTTTCCTTTCCCTATGGTCAAGCTGTTTCACTCCTTTCGGGTTGGACCAAGATTCTTCCCTAGGGTGCTAGTTTGTTGAAGTCACTAAGCGTGATAGCTTAACCGCGCTTCTAGCTCTATCTCTATAAGGAATTCTTAAACCGGCCATGCCAGACAAGTACTGGTTTAAGTTCCGCCATCCCCTCTCCCAGTTGCTATGGATCGAGAGAGCCCAAGCCCAGTCGCTCCTCCCTCTCCTGCCCTTCTATTACCTGAGAGTGAGAGATCTCAGTAGTTAGAATGAATTCAATACGTGGCAGAAAGAAAGGAAAGTGAACCGGATCTCTAAAGATTCTGGGTACAAAAGAAATTGCGCTATTCAAAGCATCAATCAAGTCGAATACAGCATCCGAAGCACTCTCGGACAAGCGAGATGAGAGAAGTGGAGGAATGAGAAGCCCGGCTCTGAACAACGTAGCCATGTTCTGATCAGCTGGCTAGAATGCCTTCTCTTCTAGCGAATGTCTTTATCCATGTTGATACACTTAACTTAAGAGTAGAGAATAGGGCAGGGCTTGTCCTTTTCTGTTGATATGCTGGCCCTCCATCTGATGAGTCACAGATTCCAATCGCTCTATCGAAGCCTATAAGCTTTCGAAGTACGCCTATCTATGATAATTAGGGTAGGCCTGTACTTCTGTAGAGCTAATGTCAGCCCAGCCTTCTTCCTGCTTTCAGTCCTTGGCTGTTCCAGAGAGCACTCTTATGACCAGAAGCTCGAATCTTTACATCTTTTTGAACTTCTCCGCGTAATAGAGGTGGACTCTTCACCTGGCAATGTTGAGAAATTACGCTATTCATCCCAAGAAAGATCTGCCCCCCGGTACACATTTCGGGCTTTATGCTCTTCGAGCAGACCCCCTCACAAGATTCATTCGAAGCAGGTACTAATCCCTATAATTCAATATTGTGCCCTAGTGATCGGGGAATTAGCTCATCAACTCCAAAAGAGCAGGCAAGCTTTACGCGCCTGTAACCGGTGTTATTGTTCCGGCAAGAAAGAAGCCATTCCTTCCACCGAAACCAGAAAGCTCACATTTTCTGTGCATCCTGATGTACTTGAGGTCATGGCTGTTGACATAGGGTAAATATCGATAGACTTTTCTTCCTTAGCACAAGCGCTAAGCGATCAGAATTCCTTAAGGTGAGTGCAAGAAAGACCCACCCAAGGGGGCACGAGTGGAACGGTCCTCATTAGCAGCTGTAGGTTATCATCAAGCCTAGCCTAAAGCTGAGACAAAAGTGGCTACCTTAGCACAAGCGCTAAGCGATAATAAGACCTTCATTTCCTTTCTAAAGGTGCAGTAAGGAGCGGGTGAGCGCAGAGAAGGGCACCTTCGATTAAGGTGCCCGAGCGAAAGGCCGTCAAGAGCTACCGAAGGAACAAGCCAAGCCTAGCCGCTTTGCGGTCCGGGCGCCATTATAGGCACCTAGGTTCGGGGAATAGTATTTTATTGGAGTTATAAATTCTCGGCTAATTTTCTTCTTTCTCTTGAGCCAAAGCCAAAGAGAGTCAGTCCTTCGATGAGCCGGATAGAGGGAGAGAGATCAAGCGCTAGCGTGACAGCTCTCGTTGATACGATTCACTCAATGGCAGAGGGATGTTGCTCGTCAACGTCCGTTGCCGATCCGGTCGTCTATCTCGGAGTCATCAACATCTGCTTTTCTTCGGGACAAGAATGTTATACCCTGCCAGTGAGCTCATCGTACCTGTCGTCCAATCCATTAGCGTTGTCACCAGCCATTCCGAAGAGAGCCTTGGGGCATCCGCTTAAACCCTTGGCTTGGGTACTTCAGCCTTATTTATCAGCTCAAGCAATTTTTACCTTAGACTGAAGCGCATTCACTCATAGGACGACCATCATGTACTTGTACTCAAGTGACGATGAACACTGAACCTAACAGCCGAGGAGACGATCTCCGGTACCCATGAAGAGTAGATTACCAATCCTGTCACCTTATCTTCTATGATTACACTACTCACGAATCTATCTATCCAATTTATTACTGAACTTTTTTTTTACCTGTCTCCGATTGCCATGCTGCTCTTTCGCCTGCTACCTTACATTAAGTGATTTCACTGTCGATGTTCATGCAGCAGCACTGATAGAAAGATTGGAAAGATTGTTGGAGAAGCAGGGAATGTAGCTATTAACAAGATCTTTCTAGGGCAAGGGAAAAGATCAAACACGAGGCGGGAAATGCCTCGCACGAACTATCTGATCAACTTGTTTTTTCCTATCACAGGCAGCTGAGCCATGTTTGATCGTCGTGTACATGCTCCGTTACAGCTTCGTTCATGTGCCAATCAATTGCCTTCTTGAGTAATGGGAACCTTATCAGTAGGGGAAGGAAGAGTTTTGATCACCGTGTGGGTAGTATCAGTTAGGGTTTCCGTTTCATGTGCACTAAAAAGGAAGGAAGACTGGTGCTACTATAGTACAAGCATACGAGCAAAGGACTCTACCTACCCATACTGACGAATGAAAGAAGCTCAGCCCTTACGCGAGAAGGGCGGTGGGTGGGCTGCGAGGAGGAGAAGAGGCTAAAGTTAGCTAGCAATTACTCAGAGGGAAGTCACCGCGGTGACGGTACAACGACTTGACCCGGACTCGTATAGGTCGCACATTCTTCTACCTACGACAATTTCTTGATCACATCAAACTGAGACGATAAGGGCACCTTCGGTGCCCGAGTTCCCAGGGTCTTCATTAGCTGTAAGTAGTAGCAGCCTGCTTTAGCTGTAAGTGGCATTAGTAGCTTTGACTGCATGAAGTTGTAATAGCTCGCCTTCTTTCTTCCTGTAGTTACGGATAGGTCCATTCCTTTTCTTTATTAATATTTAAGAAGGTCGACAGCAGATTCTGAATCTATCCTACCTGGGGCGAACTGAAAAACCTATTTTTGATGCGTCGCGGGCGTGACCTACCCCCTTCTAATGGCGGCTTGATTAGCTGGAATTAGCCAGTTCGAAAGAAATTGGAGAGTTAGCCAGTCACTCGATGATTGATTAATTGGACTAGTTCCCAAATCTGGATCGAGATCGTGCTTCCCATTCTCACGTAGCACAAGAAAGGAGGGGGAAGCCTTTAAGAGAGAGGGGTGGAATTCGGGTGACAGCCAACTGCATTCTCTTGAAAAATACAGCTAGCCCTTATAGTGGTGAACCCGTGCTACTAGAACTATGCCGTTGTTATGTAAGGCGCACCTCTGTTTGTTACCCCTATGAAGGAGTTGCTCAAGCTGTTCCCATTGCGGTCGGTGCTACTGCTGTTACCACTGCTACTGCACCGTTATCCCAACCGACGGTGGTGGTAATACACCTTCCACTCAACAGCTATTCTTATTCCGGAAAAAAAGACTATCTTACTCGGACCTTCCTAGACCTACAATTCTTTCCTTTATCCAGCACTCAAACTCAGGGATGTGATCAACATCAAGTGGCCTACTAGCCAATCCGCATATTCACTAATCTGTTGACTACTTCTCAATGGCCCCAACTCCATCCATGAAATCCGCTCCTAGCATATTTGGTTAGTCAAACTCAAACGAACCCTCGATCCTTAGGGAACGAAGAACCACTCGCTTGTGACTTTCTGTTCCCCATTCGATTGACCAAACCAACATGACATGATATGTACTCCCTTCGTCGGTAATGGGGTAAGCGCCCCACCCAGTAGCAAGCTCTATTCTGTTTGAGTGGATCCTGCCTTTGCTTCGCCGTCCTGCTCATAAAGACATAGGGGGAGAGGTTGGTTGTTCCTCCTATGACGCAGCAGGGTGAAATAGCGAAGTATCCACAAGGTGGAATCGGAAGGAAAGGTAAGCGAATCATCTTCCATTCCCGAAAATCAAACCATTCCCCAAGCCTACCCATGGAATGACTGCTCAGATTCCAAGGCTGGCTGTATAAGTGACTGATTGGCACTGATTCCGCGTAGCTACCCCTCCGATTTCGATCCGCTAGCAACTCCGATAGAACGAGGCCAATTCCTATCCTCTCTTTGACTGACGGCCAAGCAAGCAAGAAGGGTCGCCCGCCCATTTGTTGCTCGATGAAACGATCCAGATGACCTTCCCATGTTTTCTGACTCTCTTCCTGTCAACTCGTGTCTCGAGTAGACAGATTGTAGTGCAGAGGCCTGCCCGCGACAACGAGATTTCTTCGTTCTTATTCCGATGAGGAGGAGCATGTTCTAATTTCATAATGGGCTGAAGTTTCACCTAATCTTTCTTTGGATAGGGATGCGCATTCGAATCATTGATCTACTGATTGAGTACGAACGAGGAAGCTATTGATGTTTTCACCAAATTTCCACGTTTGGTTGGACATTACTCCGCTCTTGTTGCTCCACCAATAAGCTCCCGTAGCAGTAGTAGCCCCGTAGTAGCGTAGCCCCTGTGTTAGCATCTTAGGAAGCCGTGATATGATAAGCATAAGCATCTCCGTCCATGTGAGGCCAGCGATATGGATGAAATGTATCCCCGTCCGTGGTAGGAATCGAGCCAAGCGCTACCATGGAAGTCTCTACGGAATGAATCCCCGGCAGTTAGTCATCGCTCTGTGAAGGAGTGGGCGAATAAGCATCCTGCAAAGGCATTCAGGCAGGGGAGGTGGCACCAACCACACTCCTGGCTAGGCGTACTCTCGTCGATCCACCAGCTTCGGTTAACGACGTATTCGACCGAGTTTTGAACCGTCGACCCCTTTGGTCCTATACAGATTATCCATGTGCAAATCGAGATGCGGTCCGGTTCGAGCATATCCAGTTTCATATCCATATCTCGCAGATCCAGATTCTTCGATTGCATACCCATAAGCAGTAGCAGATCCTGTTCCCACTCGAGAGCTTGTAGTTGCGGATCCTCCAGATCTCTAAGATGGAGTTGATCCCACGGACGCAGAGCTTCAGAGCCTATTAACTGACGTTGATTACCCAGTTAAAGAACCCGTTCCAGCCCCATCAGTTGAAACTCTTTATCCAGTCGATGAAGATCCCGAAGCGGGGTCCCTAGTTCACAAGCCTGTTCCATAGCTAGCCCGGGTTGAACCATACTCCGCGGAAGCACACGTTTTGGGACAGACAAATCGATCAGGTCGAATAATCCGTTCCAGTTAAGTTGAGGTCGATCCCGCGGAGACGCGAGCAAGATGAGCAAGAGACACAAAGGCGAAGGTGAAGCCGCAGAATCATAGGTTGGTGCAGAGGCAGCATTCCCGCCCGCTACCGGTCCTAGATCAAAATGAATACCCCATTTTAGTTGTTTACCCGGCATCAGTGACAGTTGGAGCTTTGATTGTAAACCCACCCAGTTTACCTGCATCACCGCCACCAATAAAACCACCCATTGTGGAGTAAGCAGCTACCTAAAATCCATCCGGTTGCGAAGAAGCTATTAGTCACAGATTCCATCCAGACGAGCGTCTTTCATTGGTTCATGCTTTTCAAACACCACTAGCACCAGTTGTTTTGGAAATGGAACCAGAGGCGACCGAGAAGCTACCATTTCACCAATTGATCTCGCGGCTAAAATGGGCAGGAGGAGTAAAGGCGGGGGAGGCACAGCCCGTTTCAGTCCCACTTCCAGGTGCGAATCCAAATGCATGGACAGGAGCAACCGACGGTGGGAAAGCCAGTTAGTTGTTGTCCCATAATCCGTTGGGCCCGTCCCATATAAATGACTGTTAACCAGCACCGCTCTTTCTCCATAACCGGTGAACACACTAATCCTCCGCTTTATCCCTTTAGGGGAATTCACCAGCGTGGTCAGAGCCAGCTGGAGTTCGAGATCTAGTTTATTACCCGATTGCAGGAGCAGAGGCAAACTAATCCTCTGCAGCCTACCAATACCCATAATATATGGGACTGGACCCTCCCGGTATCTCTTCCTATTCGAGAACCATATCTCATAGCAGAGCCCCTTCCATTTCGATAGCCAGCCTCCGCTAATGTTCCCACATCCCTTGCACTAGTTCCAACTCCTGTTTGAAAGCCATCAATCACCTTGCCTCACGTTCCCTCCCTCCGAGCCTGCGGCATCCCGGCCGGCACATCTCGAGATCGAGTTTTCTTTCTTTTCTAGTTGGGGATCAGGACCCGGCGTCAAATCCACTAGAAGCAACAGTGTGTTGATGACTCAAAACCACCATCGGTAGACCCACCCACGGATCCTTCTATCGGAGAGCTATATCTATCGGATCCAAACCCATATGCATATGAATGTTCTCCAGGTGAAAAGGTAGTCTCAATTCGAGAGAGAGACCAAGAGTCCTTAGTTGCGGATGTGGTCCGATTCCGAAGGCGAAGGCGTGGACAAAGAAAGCATAGGTATAGGTATGTTGTATTCGACCCGCACCTATGAATTTCTTGCTGGTGTTCAGTCCAT